AAGATGCTAATCGTAAGCAAGAAGATTGTTTACGAAGAAACAACAAGAAAAATTCATATTCTGATACATACGAGTTATATAGGAATCGAAATAGTCTTTTATTTTCTTTTTTCAAAATAAAAATCGATTTCATTGAAGTAATAAGACTATTCCAATTCGAATAATAGTTGAGAAACAATCGCAATAAATGCAAAGACGGGATATCTTGAATCCGGTATTCAAGGAGTTGAACCAGGATTTCTAAATGGATAGGATAGGGTATTTCTATATGTGATAGATAATGTAAATGCAAAAATTTGTCTTCTAAAAAGGGAAATATTGAATGAATAGATTGTAAATTTTGAAACTTTGGTATTTCTTTTTCTTCCGGACAAGATAGTTGCCCTAGCGAGAATGGGCTTTCTACAACGATCGCAAACCCCTCAGATAGAATCTGAGAATAAAACGCAGAATAAAAATAATTGCTGTGATCCAACAATCGATCCTGGTTAGGATGATTAACCGAATTAATCAAAAAATTCTGCTGATACATTCGAATAATTAAACGTTTCACAAGTAGTGAACTAAATTTCCTGTTATTAGAACCAAAAATTTCCACTGGTTCGGAACCATTTAATCCATAATCATGGGCAAATGCATAAATATATTCCTGAAAGAGAAGTGGGTAGACGAAGTCTTGTTGACGAGATTTCTGTTTTTCTGAATACCCTTCGAATTTTTCCATTTGTATTTCTACTTGAATCAGAGAACAAAAGCATTTCTCGGTTTATCAAATGATAATACATAGTGCAATATGGTCAGAACAAGGTGTTGCATAATACAAACCCTGGAAAGAAAGGGAGTCTAATCCATAGACCTTTTTCCGCTCCTTTTCTACCCAATTAGTTTATGTTTGTTCTAATTACAAAACAAACAAACAAGAACAAATCCTTTATTTTTGCTAGCCAATCGCTCTTTTGACTTTGGAATAGAGTTTCTTTATCAATATACTGTTTCTTTTACACATTCAATTCATAATACTCCTTCTCAATCCATAATCAAGAATAATTAGGATTTCTAAAAAAAAGTAAAGGGTCCACTCATAGGAAAACCTAACCTTTTCCCGCATCAGGCACTAATCCATTTTTAACGTCTAATTAGATTGGGGAATCCTTCCAATTAAGAAGTTAAGCTCGTTGCTTTTTATTTTACCAGAATTGGAGCCAGTCTCTATCCATTTATTCACTAGACCCAGAAAATCGGAATTCAAAAAAAAAAAAAAAAGAAATTAATTTCATTACGACATGCTACTTTTTCCATTCATTACCTTTGAGGATCAGTCGTGGTCTTCTAGACTCTACCAAGAGTCTGGACGAATTTGTTGCTTCATCCAAATGTGTAAAAGATCATAGTCGCACTTAAAAGCCGAGTACTCTACCATTGAGTTAGCAACCCGGAGAAAATAGGATCTCTTAGTCTTAGATACAATCGAAATCCAAAAATCGATGGAATTACACCGGACACTCCTGTCAAAATATTGAATTAGCAAGACATCAAAAGAAAGATTTATCACCCATTAAAAATACTCAAATACCAAAAAGAACAGATGCAGTTAAATTTCACTAAGGGTAAAAAAGGGGAGCCAATTACAATGGCAAAATTGTCATTTTTTTGGCAATTTGGATTTCTTTAAATCACAAAATCTTGTATGCTTGTATGAGAGTATATGCAAGGGGGGCAACCCTATCATTTGAGCGAAGTGTAGACAGAAATACCTAATATGGAATGACGATAAAGAGACCCATCTATCTACAAATTCTAGATGTTCAATAGACCTTTGTCAATGGAAATACAATGCAATTAGATACAAAAAGGAAATAAAATGAGGACTTTTGTTGGATTGGCACGACATAAATGCAGCAAAAAAAATATGACTAAAAAAGAGGCAAATTGTGTCTAAATAATTAAGGGGTACTAACGACCCTCTCCCACTTTTTTATTCATTTAGTTCTTCAATTAACTCAAAGTTATTTCTTTATCTTTAAAGAATTCTGCCTTCCTTAAAATATCATAAACTGTTCTTGTAGGTTGAGCACCCTTTTCAAGGAAATATAGAATAGCGGGGACATTTAAACAAGTTTGATTCTTTATCGGATCATAAAAACCCACTTTTCGAAGATCTCTTCCTTCTCTTCGAGATCGAACATCAATTGCAACGATTCGATAGATAGCTTATTGGGATAGATATAGATAAATAACCCCCCCTAGAAACGTATAGGAGGTTTTCTCCTCATACGGCTCGAGAAAATGATTAGAATTTCTGTCTATAATACAATATAATACAAGTAGATACAAATTAGATTATGACTTGCATTAATTTCTTTAAAGAAAAGAAAAAACAAATTTCATTTATACTCATGACTCAAGTTGGCAAATTTTGACTGACAGACTTCAAAAGAAAAAATCTTCGAAATTTTTTGAGTCGTCTCTAAACTCTTTTCTTTATCTCATCTCGAACAAATTGACTTTTAGTTCTTATTCAGATCTAATTCTATTGTTGAGACGGTTGAAAATCGTGTTTACTTGTTCCGGAATCCTTTATCTTTGATTTGCGAAATCCTTGGGTTTAGACATTACTTAGGGAACTCCTATTCTTTTTTCTTTCAAAAGAGTAGCAACATACCCTTTCTTTTTTCTTATTTCCTTCGATAAAGCATTTCACTCTTCTATAAAAATCAAATATGAACCATTAATTCAGATAGACTTTTAATCGAAAAAGTTTTTCCAATCTTCCAAAATTGGACTTTTTTCTTATTTTCATTTTTTTATTTCTATATTAAGGATAGACTGACAAAGTTGACCTAATTTATTAATTTTCACTAACCCTAGATTCTTTCCCTTGATAAAAAAGAAATTCTGTCCTCTCGAGCTCCATCGTGTACTATTTACTTACATTACAAACAACCCAGCGCAAATTCGGTTCGGGACGAATAGAACAGACTATGTCGAGCCAAGAGCATTTTCATTACTATGGAAAATGATGGATAGCAAAATCCACAATCGATCATGTCCTTCAAGTCGCACGTTGCTTTCTACCACATCGTTTTAAACGAAGTTTTACCATAACATTCCTCTAATTTCATTGCAAAATGGTATCGAAAATTGATCCAATATGGATGGAATCATGAATAGTCATTGCTTTTGTATACTAATTCAAACTTGCTATCTATGGAGAAATATGGATAAAAGAAATAAGTATTTTCGGGGAACGCTCTGCAAAGATCCAATTTATTTAAACCCGTATTCTATCATATGAATGAAACATAGTTCGAATGAATGAAACATAGTTCGAAAAAGAGGAATAAAATAGTTTGCTTAAGATTTATTTATTATGGAATTTCCATTCTCAACAGGGAACTCAAGATGATCAATCCTGAAATGAGAAGGATCGACTCTTCCCCAACAAATAAACTAGCAACCTCCAAAAAAGTTGAATTAATTAAATTCATTAATATATTTTTCTATAACAAAAACAATTAACTATTAACCAAATAAGCTATGCCAATGAAAAGATTAGTAGTTTTGGGGTAGTTATAAAATTCTCATATTTCTTCGACTCGAATAACAAAAGAAAGAATTTTTTTTTTTCAATCAATTCGAAAGTCGAGTAGACAGAATATATTAATTTATCTCTAATCCTCACATTCCACTGATTTATAAACGGATATTTGCAAATCGGATAATACCTAAAATAAAAAAATGGAGTCCCTATCCGTAGAATGGAATGGAAACCCTTTTCTTTTTTCTCGCGCCGATCTTGGTCAAAAGTTTTAAGGCCTGTGCTGAAACTAAAAACATCCTACTCTTTAATCTGGCCATGAAACATAGAATTAGGATACCCCCCTTTTTTTTACTTACTTTAGTTTGGTGAAAATAAATAAGGGGATACTTCTTTTCTTTCGTATTGGGTGTCAAATGTATCCTGTAAGAATTCCCACTTCATAGATACGGAACATAAAGTTTATCTAAGAAGTTCAAATTTCTAAACACATATTCAAAACACATATGAGTAATGAGTAGTAGGGGCATATCCTGAATGTGCCTGATAGACAAAAATATTTCAGGAAAATAAAGATATTAAATTTGACTGGACTTGACACTTTTTTTTGTTTTCTGAGAAAGAAAATGAATGCTTAGAAATGCATCTAAGCTACGAGTTCATAAGATCTAATTATTCTCCTTAATAAACTTTTGTGTTGTGCAGGGCACAATACGATTCTATCTTTCGCTTCATCAGAAAAAATCTGGGACGGAAGGATTCGAACCTCCGAGTAACGGGACCAAAACCCGCTGCCTTACCACTTGGCCACGCCCCATTTCATTTCGTTTTATGCGACACTAATAAACACTATTATTCTTATATAATATTCGTCAATCCCACTTCAATTACCTAAAAAATGAGGCATATTTTATTGCTAGGATTCTAGACATGCGGATAATATAGAATCCAAAAAATGCATTGATCATTACATGGAATTCTATTAAGATATTATATGAAGGTCGAATTTCTTCCATTCTCATTTGAGAATGCGAATACAAGGAGGTATTTTTTTTTTTGGAAAGTCCGAAGAAAAAAGGATTTTGAATCCACCTTTTCTTTTGCTTTTTCCCTTATAAAAATAACTCAATCAAAATTCAATTATTTACTCTACAAGAACGAAATGCTTGTTATGCCTAATATACTTAGTTTAACCTGTATCTGTTTTAATTCTGTTCTTTGTCCGACTAGCTTTTTCTTCGCCAAATTACCCGAGGCTTATGCCATTTTCAACCCAATCGTGGATGTTATGCCTGTCATACCTGTACTCTTTTTTCTATTAGCGTTTGTTTGGCAAGCTGCTGTAAGTTTTCGATGAAATCTTTACTATTCTGTCTGCCAAATTGAATAATGTATTTATTCCAAAAAAAATTGAAAATAAAAATGGATAAGAGCTGAGAAGTCTTATATTATGAACTTTCGATTCTAAAATTCAAATTCTTCCGCATTGAATGTATAGCTGCAACAATAAATTTAGATCAGCCTTTCTATTCCCTGCGCCTACGTTGAGCAGGTACCGTTAGGTACCCACACAATACCTAAACAAATTTTTTATATTGATAAGAGTGCTTATTATAAAGCAATTCTTGCAATTTTTTTTTTAGAATTGATTTTTGCATTTTTTTTATTTTAGGTGTCAAAATAAACAAAACCCATCCTAGTGGATCCGTGTGGTAAGAAAAAATGGGTAATCTATTCCTTAACAAAAAAAATCTTGGAGATTATGTAATGCTTACTCTCAAACTTTTTGTTTATACAGTAGTGATATTCTTTGTTTCCCTCTTTATCTTTGGATTCTTATCTAATGACCCAGGACGTAATCCTGGGCGTGAGGAGTAAAAATCCAAAATTTTTGGGAATTTTTTCTTACAAATTGGATTTATTTCGTACATTTATCTATGAGAAAATCCGGGGGTCAGAATTCCTTACAATTTGAAAGTCCCAAATGATCCGAGGGGGCGGAAAGAGAGGGATTCGAACCCTCGGTACAAAAAAATTGTACAACGGATTAGCAATCCGCCGCTTTAGTCCACTCAGCCATCTCTCCCCGTTCCAAATTGAAAGGTTTTCGTAATATGACAGAGGCAAGAAATAACGATAGTGTATAAAAATTATATTGCCAATTCCATTTTCATTATATTCTTTTTTCTTAATGTTAATAAAAAAAAGAAGAAAATTCTTGTTTTTTCTTTCCAAAATTCGATATAGGCTGAGAGACAATCAGATATATTTTCTCTTCAACGGGCAGTTCCATATAGGATTTGTTATTTGTTAGAATAAAACAAGCAGGTTCTACTCTTTTTTTTTATTTATCCACAAAAAAGGTTCTTATCAAACCCACAATAAAAATGGAAAGAAAAATAAAGTAAGTAGACCTGACCCCTTGAATGATGCCTCTATCCGCTATTCTGATATATAAATTCGATGTGGATGAAATTGGTGTATAAGCGGATTTTTTGTATTTCCTTAAACTTAGATCGCGCAAGGCAAGAATTTTTCGCTATTTACGATTTCATATTCTTGTTACTAGACGTTCTATAGGAATAAGAAGAAATCGCAACTCTTTTCCGTTACACATAAAAAGGGTTTCAAAAGTCCATTTTTCTTTTCAATGTCTTTCTTTTTTTTTCAGAATCCTGTTTTTGTTCTTCCACCCATGCAATAGAGAGCGAATGAGAAAAGAGGGGTTATTTTTTTTCTCTTAAAAGAAAAGATAGGCTTTGAATTGAAATAGGAATCATGGAATAATGCTGAATTCAAATGTTTATTTCTTTATTTCTATAGTATAAGAAAATTTAATTGAATGAAATTCGTGGATTTACCACGACCTTGGTTGTGACCCCATAGATCAAAATGCAAAATTTCTATCTTCGAGACCTTTGAAAAAGGGCATTGAACGAGAAAGAAGTCGTCCACAGATAATCAAACTATCGTATGCCCTGGAAGTAATATGAGATGCTCGGAAATGGTTGAAGTAATTGAATAGGAGGATCACTATGACTATAGCCCTTGGTAGAGTTACTAAAGAAGAAAATGATCTATTTGATATTATGGACGACTGGTTACGAAGGGACCGTTTCGTTTTTGTAGGATGGTCCGGCCTATTGCTCTTTCCTTGTGCTTATTTCGCTTTAGGGGGTTGGTTTACAGGGACTACTTTTGTAACTTCTTGGTATACCCATGGATTGGCTAGTTCCTATTTGGAAGGTTGCAATTTCTTAACCGCGGCGGTTTCCACCCCTGCCAATAGTTTAGCACACTCTTTGTTGCTACTATGGGGCCCGGAAGCACAGGGGGATTTTACTCGTTGGTGTCAATTAGGTGGTCTGTGGACTTTTGTCGCTCTCCATGGGGCTTTTGCACTAATAGGTTTCATGTTACGTCAATTTGAACTTGCTCGGTCTGTTCAATTGCGGCCTTATAATGCAATTTCATTCTCTGGTCCAATCGCAGTTTTTGTTTCCGTATTCCTTATTTATCCACTGGGACAATCTGGTTGGTTCTTTGCGCCGAGTTTTGGCGTAGCAGCTATATTTCGATTCATCCTTTTCTTCCAAGGATTTCATAATTGGACGTTGAACCCATTTCATATGATGGGAGTTGCCGGAGTATTAGGCGCAGCTCTGCTATGCGCTATCCATGGGGCTACCGTAGAAAACACTCTATTCGAAGATGGTGATGGTGCAAATACCTTCCGCGCTTTTAACCCAACTCAAGCTGAAGAAACTTATTCAATGGTCACTGCTAACCGCTTTTGGTCCCAAATCTTTGGTGTTGCTTTTTCCAATAAACGTTGGTTACATTTCTTTATGCTATTTGTACCCGTTACCGGTTTATGGATGAGTGCTATTGGCGTAGTTGGCCTGGCTCTGAACCTACGTGCTTATGACTTCGTTTCCCAGGAAATCCGTGCAGCGGAAGAT